GTTGTGTAAGGTATGATTATAAAAAGAGGAAGAAGTCGAGCTACAAGAAAAATTCCCGCCGCTACCATAGTAGCAGCGTGTATAAGAGCCGAAATAGGAGTAGGGCCTTCCATGGCATCAGGCAACCATACATGAAGAGGGAACTGTGCCGATTTAGCAACTGCACCAGCAAATAAAAGAAAGGAACACAAAGTAACAAATAGAAAATTAACTTCATTATTATAAATCAGGTTATTGAATATTTCGAACAAATCCCTAAATTCAAAACTGCCCGTTATCCAATAAAGACCTAAAATTCCTAATAATAAACCAAAATCCCCTACGCGATTTGTTACAAACGCTTTTTGACAAGCAGTTGCCGCAATAGGTCGCGTGAACCAAAAACCTATTAATAGGTAAGAACACACTCCAACTAATTCCCAAAAAATATAAATTTGTATCAAATTAGAACTAGTAACTAATCCCAACATTGAAGTATTGAAAAAACTCAGATAAGCAAAAAATCTCAAATATCCTTGATCATGAGACATATAATTATCACTATAAAAAAGAACCAAAATTCCAACGGTAGTAATTAACATTAACATAATAGAAGTAAGTGGATCGATTAAGTAACCGAATTCTAAAGAAAAATCATTATTAATGGTCCAAGACCATACATATTGACAGATAGAACTTCTATTTATTTGCTGAATAGATAGATAGACTGAAAGAATCATAACTATACTTAACAGTAAAATACTAGGAAAAGCCCACATACGACGAAGATTTTTTGTTGGCGTTGGAAAGAGTAGAAGTCCCACTCCTATTAACATAGGAACTGGTAGTGGAATGAAAGGTATAATCCATGAATATTGATATGCATATTCCATAATAAAAAACCTTTTTATTCTTGTTTTATTCTTAATTAATTATTTCTGATTCACCGGCTCTTATGACTTTTTTAGGTTCAATAACAAATCAAGATATGGAAAATAAAAATAAAATTTTCTCTAAATTTTTCTCAATCTTTTTTTTTTTTTCAATACTTCAAATATTCAAATCAAGAAGGTAAAATTGGTCAAATGATATGAATATAACCAAGTTACGATTACAAATTTTTTTATTAATATATTAAGTAAGATTTTTAGGAAGATACAAAAAAATTTCAATTAATATTACGTATTACGATAATTTATATCTATAGAGCAAGGAAAAAGAATTAGACCAAAATAGACTACTTAATACATTACTTTATTTTGATATTACTAATATAATAGTAATAATAAGATGGCCCATAACTTGACTCTAAAAAACTTTTTTTTTTTTTTTTTTATTCTATACAATATCTGGAAAAGGAAAGAAAAATTTGAATTGTTTGAATAATAGATGTCTTTCACATCCAACTATAGAAATGAATAACTTTTAAAATTTTTCATGGCAGTTCCAAAAAAACGTACTTCTATATCAAAAAAACGTATTCGTAAAAATATTTGGAAAAAGAAGGCATATTGGGCAGCGTTGAAAGCTTTTTCGTTAGCGAAGTCTCTTTCAACCGGGAATTCTAAAAGTTTTTTTGTACGACAAATAAATAACCAAACGCTGGATTAAATCATCTAAATCTGAAAATGGTACCCCCTTTTTTAATATATTTTCTCATTTCCGAATGGGGATTCTTATCTTCCCCATCGGTTCACTTGTCACAATAATAAATATGTTTTTTTTTTATTTTCTACATAAAATAAGACTAAAAAACTTTTTCGTTAGACAAGATGTTTAGACCAATATTTAATCGGTCTACTAAATCCTAAATAAAAATTTCTAAGGACCTACAAAAATTTACATAATTCCTTGGATGTCACACTATGCACTATGATCCATAAAAAGTATTTTTATGTTCATTGAATAAATGCATTTTTTAGTTTAGATTTATAAAATCTATAAAATAAATGATAAATTCATTTTAGAAAAATATTCAAAAATGCAAATACGAAAGAACTTTTTTTAAGTTATATGCTTAGATCGAAGTCATAATTATTTAGTTACAAGATTTCCATTTTTATAGAGTAGAAACTACGAAAATGTCCTCGGAAAAATAAAACATCTTATTATCAAAAAAAGGATAATAAAGATTTTTATTGGAATCTTTCAATGCATATTTATATTGAATATTGAAACGAAACGATTTTTTTCTCATTAATTTTAATTCAAAAAAAGATGGAATTGACTCCTTCAATCTCGACGATTAATTAAAAATAGATTATTATTATTCCAAATCCCCTACGCCGCTATGGTGAAATCGGTAGACACGCTGCTCTTAGGAAGCAGTGCTAGAGCATCTCGGTTCGAGTCCGAGTGGCGGCATGGCATCTTATACAAGAGATATAATAAGTCCTATAATGAATTCAATTCTTAATTTCAATTCCGTATAAATTTGTACCCCCCCCCTTTTATTATGATATTTTCTACTTTAGAACATATATTAACTCATATATCCTTTTCGATCGTTTCAATTGTAATTACAATTTATTTGATAAGCTTATCAGTCGATGAAATCATAGGACTATATGATTCGTCAGAAAAAGGGATGATAGCTACTTTTTTCTGTATAACAGGATTATTAGTCACTCGTTGGATTTATTCGGGCCATTTACCATTAAGTAATTTATATGAATCTTTAATTTTTCTTTCATGGAGTTTTTCCATTATTCATATGGTTCCATATGTTAAAAAACATAAAAATTATTTAAGCGCGATAACCGCGCCAACTACTCTTTTTACCCAAGGCTTTGTTACTTCAGGTCTGCTAGCAGAAATGCATCAGTCAGAAATATTAGTGCCTGCTCTCCAATCCCATTGGTTAATGATGCACGTAAGTATGATGGTATTGGGCTATGCAGCTCTTTTATGTGGATCTTTATTATCAGTAGCTCTCTTAGTCATTACATTTCGAAAAGTTCTAAGGATTTTTAGTAAAAACAATAATTTTTTAAATGAGTCTTTTTTCTTTGGAGAGATCCAATACATGAATGAAAGAAACAAAGTTTTACTAAGCACTTCTTTTTTTTCTTTTAGAAATTATTACAAGGCTCAACTGATTCAACAATTAGATCATTGGAGTTATCGTATTATTAGTTTAGGGTTTATCTTTTTAACCATAGGTATTCTTTCGGGAGCAGTATGGGCTAATGAGGCATGGGGATCCTATTGGAATTGGGACCCAAAAGAAACTTGGGCATTTATTACTTGGACCATATTTGGGATTTATTTACATACTCGAACAACTAAAAATTTTGAAAGTGCAAATTCCGCAATTGTGGCTTCTATGGGCTTTCTTATCATTTGGATATGCTATTTTGGAGTAAATTTATTAGGAATAGGGTTACATAGTTATGGTTCATTTAATTTACATTAAGATCTAATTAAATGAAAAATATCCTGACGAATACAAAGATAGAATATATACCTATATTTATATATTCTATAAATAAGAAATATTATATATTATTATATATTAAGTAAGAATATAAAATAAGAAATAAACTGTCGAGAACCATTTGAATCACTACACTACTTGATTCAAATGGTTCTCACAAAGGCCAAATCCATCTGGTTACAATTCCAATTCATTTTTACTTAACTTAAAACTTAAGAGAAAATCCCACTTAAGCTTAAGAGAAAAAAGACTTCTTTCTCATTGTACAACGAGCAATATCCAAACAAATAGGATTGCTTTTTGATTTGTTCTTTTTTCCTGAAAACTATCGATAAAAATAATTAGATATAATAGCTTCCACCTTGTCAACTGATAATGAAAGAACGAAATCCGGATAAATACCGATACCTATTATTGGTAGAAGGATAGAGATCGAAACAAATAACTCTCGCGGTCCAGAATCAAAAAAATAAGAGTTTGGAACATTAAATAGCCTGTATCCATAGAACATTTGACGTATCATGGATAATAAATAAATAGGCGTTAATATGATTCCAATTGCCATTAAAAAAGTAACTAGTAGTTTTGGCATTAAAAGATATTTTTGACTGGTAATTATTCCAAAAAATACTAATAATTCTGCAACAAAACCGCTCATGCCCGGTAATGCAAGGGAAGCCATCGATAAGATACTGAACATCGTAAATATTTTTGGAAGGGGAATAGCCATTCCACCCATTTCGTCGAGATAAAGAAGACGTATTCTATCATAACTCGTTCCTGCCAAGAAAAAAAGAGCAGCCCCAATAAATCCATGAGAAATTATTTGTAAAACGGCTCCATTGAGTCCCGTATCTGTTATAGAGCCAATTCCAATAATTATGAAACCCATATGAGATATAGAGGAATAGGCTATTCTTTTTTTTAAATTACGTTGACCCGGGGATGTTGAAGCTGCATAGATTATTTGTATTGCGCCTATTGTAATCAACCAGGGAGAAAACAGGGAATGGGCGTGGGGTAAAATTTCCATATTGATCCGAACCAACCCGTAGGCTCCCATTTTTAATAAAATTCCAGCTAGAAGCATACAAGTACTATAATGTGCCTCCCCGTGGGTGTCTGGTAACCATGTATGTAAGGGTATAATCGGTGATTTGACAGCAAAAGCAATAAGAAATCCAATATAGAATATTATTTCCAGTGCCGCAGGATACGATTGATTAGCTAATGTTTCAAAATTTAATGTTGGTTCATTAGAACCGTATAAACCAATACCCAAAACCCCTATTAATAGAAAAATGGACCCTCCCGCAGTATACAAAATGAACTTTGTAGCTGAATAGAGACGTTTGTTTCCCCCCCACATCAATAGAAGTAGATAAACGGGAATTAATTCAAACTCCCACATGATGAAAAAAAGTAAAAGGTCTCGAGAAGAAAATAATCCTATTTGACCGCTGTACATTGCTAACATCAGAAAATGGAAAAATCGGGAATCCCGAGTAATTGGCCGAGCCGCTAAAATAGCTAAAGTGGTAATAAATCCCGTCAGTAAAATAGGTCCTATAGAAAGTCCATCTATTCCCAATCTCCAATAAAAATCAAAAAAATTGATCCATTTATAATCCTCTGCTAACTGGGTTAATGGATCGTCCAATTGGAAATGAGAACAGAATGTATAGGTTGTTAAAAGAAGCTCTAAGATACATATACATATAGTATACCACCTAATTACTTTATTTCCTCTATGAGGGAGAAAGAAAATAAAAGAACCTGCCAATATCGGCAAAACTACAATTATTGTTAACCAAGGAAAATAATTCGTGGTAAAGACAAGATACACTTGGACAAAAAAACCCGTGCTCAAAAAAAAAAAAAAAAAAAATAATAATATTTTTCTATTTTTGAGCACGGGTTTTTGTCGGTAAAAAAAAATCAACTGTATTCAAAAAGTATTTAAGTGGTTTTTTCCGGAACGTATTAATAAGCTAGACCCATGCTTCGAGTTGTTTCATGCCATAAATAAACCCGAACGCTCAAAAAATCCGTTGGGCAGGCGGATTCACATCTCTTACAACCGACACAGTCTTCTGTTCTTGGAGCAGAAGCTATTTGCTTAGCCTTACATCCATCCCAAGGTATCATTTCTAATACATCTGTTGGGCAGGCTCGGACACATTGAGTACATCCTATACAGGTATCATAAATCTTTACTGAATGTGACATTGGATCTATAACTTTTTGAATGCCATAAATTTTCGATCTAGTAAACTTATAAAAGAATCGTATATTTAGACACCAGATGAATCAATGATTTTACCAGAATTTTTCCAATCAATCTAATTCTGGATCGACTCATGAGATTGGGCCAAGATGCTTTGATTTTTTCCTTTTTTCTCAAATCTACGTATCATACATGCTGATTGAATTTCAAACTAATTGAAGTTGATGATAATTAAAATTGATGAATAGTCTAATTTCTATAATTAATATTACTTAATTTATTCATTTTATTTATTCAATAAATTCGATTGATTGATACGAGTTGATTTTCTGTTACGATAAATTGACGAAACAATAGCTAGCCCAATAGCGGCTTCGGCGGCTGCAATAGCTATAACAAAAATTGAGAAAATATCTCCTTTTAATTGTCGACTATCAAAAAAATCCGAAAATGTTACGAAATTTATATTAACTGCATTCAGTATAAGTTCAAGACACATAAGGGCCCTAACCATATTTCGGCTCGTGATCAATCCATAGATACCGATAGAAAATAAATAGGCACTCAAAACAAGTACATGTTCGAGTATCATTGACCAGCTCCTTATTAATTTGGATTCATTTCAATACGAACAAGAATTCAAACGAGTCGATTTACTATAATAAGTACAAAGCAAGAGAATGGTATTTGAAAAAAAAAAAAAAGAAAATAATTTTTTTTTTTTTTATAGTCTTCAAATAGAATTGAAGATAAATGAATTTGATAACACAGAACAGGGTTGAATTTTGATTGCTGTTAACGATTATAAAGATTTATCATTGCCGAGCAACAGCAATTGCACCTATCAAAGCAACTAAAAGTATTATCGAAATCAGTTCAAATGGAAGAAAAAAATCGGTTGATAAATGAATTCCAATTTGTTGACTATTACTTATCAAATCTTGCTCTATAATCTGATTTGATTTTGTCGTCCAAATAATCCCGTACCAAGACGTATCTAGAATAGTACTAATTAGTGAAATAAAAATACTTGTACAAACCAACGAAGTAATCCCATCACCAACAGTCCAAAGGTTCAAATCTTTGTAATATTCTGAACCATTCATGAACATTACAGCAAATATGATTAAAACATTTATAGCTCCCACGTAAATAAGGAGTTGTGCAGCCGCTACAAAAGGGGAGTTTGATGGCATATAAAATAAGGATATGCAAACAAGAACCAATCCCAACGAAAAGGCAGAAAAAATTGGATTAGTAAATAACACTACTCCTAGAGCTCCTACTATAAGACCTGATCCCAGAAAAACTAAAAGAAAATCATGTATTGGTCCAGGCAAATCCATTTTTTTTTTTTAATAAATAAATCGAAATGTTTTCATGATTTTATTGACCCGACCGGGAAATTTTTTTATAATATCCTATATGCTCCTAATTGAATAAATTCTAATCGCCTGGGGTTAAATTTAAATTGATGTAGGTAGAATTGGTGGACCAATGTCCTTTTTCACTCGAAAGAAAAAGGGTCGTTTAGTTCGAAACTATATTTATTTATATAAATATATAATTACGTATATTAAATATATATATATTTCAATTCCATTTTAGTCGCCCTTCTCACCAACCAATTAACAGTTGGTCAGAATTTATAGTTATTGACCAAGAAAAAAAATAAAGAACTCATTCCTTTAGATTAGATCAAATTGAACCTTGATAATTGGAAATTACTCTTTAATCAAAGAGTTTTTACGTTTTTTATTTTATTTGGGGTGAATTCAAAATTGTTCGAATTGTATAATCGTCAATTACTGACATTGGTAAACGACCCAAAGCAATTTGATTATAATTTAATTCGTGACGATCATAGGTCGAAAGTTCATATTCTTCAGTCATTGATAAACAATTTGTTGGACAATACTCAACGCAGTTACCACAAAATATACAAATTCCGAAATCAATACTGTAATTAAGTAATCGTTTCTTTCGAATACCGGTTTCAAATTTCCAATCAACAACGGGGAGATCTATAGGACATACACGAACACATACTTCACAAGCAATACATTTATCAAATTCAAAATGGATTCGGCCACGGAAACGTTCCGATGTAATTAATTTCTCATAAGGATATTGAATAGTTACAGGTAAACGGTTTGCGTGGGATAAGGTAATCATGAACCCTTGACCAATGTACCTTGCAGCTCGTACTGTTTGTTGACCATAATTCATGAACCCAGTTACCATAGGGAACATATCGTAAAGATCTATAAAAAATTTTATGTTTGTTTCTTTCTCTTGTTTGAGAAAAGTCGTAAATATAGAATATCGTATTCCTTTTTCCTTTACAGTGAAAGAAGTTGGGAAGAAGTTGTTAATAATAGATTACCGAGAGAAAGGGGTAAAAGAAATTTCCATCCAAGATTTAATAATTGGTCCATTCTTAGCCTAGGCAAAGTCCATCTTGTTGTAATAGAAATGAACAAAAACAAATAAGTTTTAGCTAATGTAATAAAAATACCAATTGTCGTTCCAAAAACTCTACCTACTTTATTTATTTCAAATAGCTCGGGAACAAATATGTACGGAATAGAGATATTCCAACCACCCAAGTAAAGAACTGTTACAAATAAAGAAGAAACTAATAGATTTAGATAGGAAGCAACGTAAAATAAACCGAATTTGATACCAGAATACTCAGTTTGATAACCTGCTACTAATTCTTCTTCTGCTTCTGGTAAATCAAAAGGTAATCTCTCACATTCTGCTAGGGAAGATATTAGAAAAACAAGAAATCCTATAGGTTGACGCCACAAATTCCATCCCAAAAAACCATATTTTGATTGGGCCTCAACTATATCAACTGTACTTGAACTATTAGATAATCATAGTCGGTGATAACATCACTGTTCCCATCGCTATTACAAAACCGTACATGAGATTTTCACCTCATACGGCTCCTCGGGGGCCATAAATAAATTTAAAAGGACCGAAGCCAATATTATTTATCTTGATATGGTTGTAATATAAATATATATATAAGAAAGTAAAAACCTATTGGAAGATCCCGAATTAAACCAATGGAATTCTGTCTGCTAGATGCTATAATAATAACTAAAAAGCACTTCTGAATTGATCTCGTCCCTTAATAATTTGAATTTTTCTTTGTTGTGAGTAATAACTTAATCCTTCAATAAAATACTCCTTGTAAAAATATCAATAGATATTTCAACCCATCCTTTTCGATTACGAAAAAAAAAAAATTATACATTTCATTATTTCATGAATCATGACACACTATCTCTATGAATATATGAAAGAATAAAAAGATCTTTTTTTTTTTTTCGTTCCTCTTCTTCTTTCTTAAAAAGGGAGTTAAAAAAAAAAAAGGATTATTTCGTTCCTGATAGTCATTTTTTTTTTTAATCTGTGGATAGGAGCATACTCTGGATCGGAATCGTGAGGAGTACTGCTTGATCATTTCTACCAACTTAAAGCCCCAATTAGCATTCTTTTTATGTTATGAAAAATACCCTTTTGTTTGGATAATTTACATAAAAAATCTCCATTACTAATCCTTTATGTATTTTGGTGTTCCTAACCATCCACTTATTTTTACTCAATCGTCCGTTATAGTACTACATAGCAAGGATCATAAAAACTATATACGGTTGATCTTTTGAGCCCGCTTCAAGCTAGGATGACTAATCAACCAATCTTGGGGTAAAGGTCTTGCTTATCTTTATTTTCTTTTAATTCTTGTACGTAGGAGATGAGACTCCATTTTTTTACTGCTAATTTAGAAGCTGTTTTCTTTCACTCATATAACTATCTGATTTAATTCATCAACCTGAATAATGAATAAAACAATGAAGATATCTATTCCATTTTTTTACTAAAAAGAAAGAAGTAAAGAAAAGTTTATGTTTAACCGAATCGCACGTAGAGATATTGATAACACACAAAGAGTTAATGGAATTTCATAACTAATTGATTGAGCCGCAGCTCGTAGACCACCTAAAAAGGAATATTTATTATTTGATCCATATCCTGACATAAGAAGTCCGATGGGAGCAATACTTGAAATGGCAATCCATAAAAAAACACCGATATTGAGATCAGATAAAACAAGGTGATTGCTAAAAGGAATTACTGAATAACTTAGTAAAATGGATATAACTGCTATGGATGGTCCTATACTGAATAAACGAGTATCCCCTCGAGACGGGAGAATATTCTCTTTGAAAATTAGTTTTGTCCCATCGGCTAGAGCTTGCAGAATTCCCAAAGGGCCGGCATATTCAGGTCCAATACGTTGTTGTATTCCTGCGGATATTTCTCTTTCTAACCACACAATTACGAGTACACCTATTGTAATTCCCAATATAAGACTCAAAATAGGTACAAGCATCCATATGATTCCATAGAACTCTTTGAAGGATTCCAATCTGGAAAAAGAATTGATATCTTGTACTTCTGTTGTATCAATTATCATTTCAACGATCTACTTCTCCCATAATGATATCTATGCTACCTAGTATTGTCATAATATCAGCCAATTTCATTCTTTTAACTAACTGAGGAAGAATTTGTAAATTGATAAAACCGGGTGGGCGAATTTTCCATCTCCAAGGAAACCCACTCTGATCTCCCATTAAAAAAATTCCCAATTCTCCCTTTGGAGCTTCAACTCTTACATATAGTTCTTGCTTCGGCAATTCAAAAGTGGGGGAAGGTTTTTTACTAATGAATCGATATTCAAAATCATTCCATTCTGGATCTTTTTCTCTATCAAAGGATCGGATTTCTAAATTCTCATAAGGTCCCCCAGGAATTCCTTCCAGAGCCTGTTGAATAATTTTTATAGATTCTGTCATTTCACTGATTCGGACTAAATAACGAGCTAATGAATCTCCTTCTTTTTGCCACTGGATTTCCCAATCAAATTCGTCATAACATTCATAATGATCAACTTTACGAAGATCCCATTGTATTCCAGAAGCTCGTAGCATCGGTCCTGATAAACCCCAATTTATTGCTTCTTCTCCACCAATAATGCCTACCCCTTCAACTCGTTCTAAAAAAATAGGATTCCGCGTAATAAGTTTTTGATATTCATAAACCGCTGTTAAAAAATAATCACAGAAATCTAAACATTTATCTATCCATCCATGAGGTAGATCGGCTGCGACTCCTCCGATACGAAAATAATTATGCATCATTCTCATACCGGTGGCAGCTTCAAATAGATCATATACTAATTCTCTTTCTCGGAAAATATAGAAAAAGGGAGTCTGTGCACCAATATCTGCCATAAAAGGGCCAAGCCATAAGAGATGAGAAGCTATACGACTCAACTCTAACATAATTACTCTGATATAACTGGCTCTTTTAGGTACTTGAATATTCCCCAACTGTTCGGGTCCATTTACAGTTATTGCTTCTGTGAACATAGTCGCTAAATAATCCCAACGTGTTACATAAGGCAGATATTGTATAACTGTTCTGTTTTCCGCAATTTTTTCCATCCCTCTGTGTAAATAACCCAATATCGGCTCACAATCAATAACATCTTCACCATCTAGAGTAAGGATGAGCCGAAGAACACCATGCATTGATGGGTGGTGAGGTCCCATATTGACTATCATGAGGTCTTTTCTTGTAGTTGTTACATTCATAGGTTATTCCTCGATTCATTCTTTCATGAATTGCTGAAAACGAAAAGAATTTCATCAAAATTCAAGATCTGGTAAATCAAATAATTCAGGCTACTTTTCAATTTAACGAGTTTTTGATTCCCGAATATCCAGCCGACTAATTAATTCTTTATAACGTGTTTTATTTTTCTTTGACAAATAAGACAGAAGCCGTTGCCGTTTTCCCAGGATTTTACGTAGACCTCTCTGAGATAAATAGTCTTTTCTGTGCAATTCCAAATGTAAAGTAAGTCTTCGTATCTTATTGGTGAAGCTAAATACTTGAAATTCAACAGACCCACTGTTTTCTTTTTTTTCTTCTTGTGAAATAACGGAAATGAATGAATTTTTTACCATAAAATGGAACCTTCTATCCTTTTTCTTTTTCTTTTTACAATTCAATAAATAAATTTTACCAATCAGTAAGAATAATGCTACTCATTTTTAGTTTGTATATACAATAATCTTAATTTCTTTACGAACTCCTAATTTTATCAACTCAATTTTTCAAATAAAATTAATTAATCCAGTTTTCAATTTTATTTGGATACGAATAGGAAAAGAGGGCATATTTCTACACTAAAAAAAAAAGGAAAAACTATTATTAACTTAAAAAAACTCAAATAAAAAAAAGAAGATTCTGTTGATTCATTTATAGATCTAATGGATATTGATACGTGCATTGAATTAGTATTCAGTTATAAGAATGGAATGTAAAAAAAATGGATGTATGCGTCTCTTTCTTTCATATATCAGATAGGGTAGAGAATGCATATGAAAGGGTCTTTTTACCGAATTTACAATCGTGGATACATATGTATCCTTACCATACTAAAACGACTGCTATTATTAGTATCAAACCAATATCGATTCATACAAGCTAAATCCTCTAATCGATAATTAGGCCAAAGAAAGAACTTTAATTTAATTAGTTTATTTTTATCTCTTTTGGTTTTATCCAAAACTTCACTACAGTTTTTTATGTATTTGAAAAATACTGGATTTTTATGTATAACATTTCTATTACTTGAATAGAAAGAAATTAGAATTCTTAATTCTCTTTGCCGTTTAGTGGATAAAATTTTTTCAGGAACAAACAAATCAGAACAATTTTTGTCCCCGTTTTCGGGCATTCCTTGATGTCTTGCAATGGATTTATCAAAATTTTTCTTATCAATATAGCCTTTTTCTCGATATCTTTGGTTAATTGGGGACTTACTCTTATGAACCAATGAAATATTTATCATTTGATAGATAAGAAATTTTCCGTCATTTTTTATAGACAAACGAACCGGTTCGATAATTAATATCCCCTTTTTCATCAATTCTGTAAGAGTTAAATCCTTTTGAATCATCAGAATATCCAAACTCATTTCTCCCCTTTGAATAGAGGATATAGCAATTTCTTTTGGATTTATCAATCTAAGCAGGAGACAATATACTTTGATATTATTGATAATTTTTTGATTTAAAGAATCATTCCATCTCAATTGAAAACGTAAATACCTTTTTAGGAAGAAATCAAGCTCTGCTTCTGTGTTGCTCTTGTATTGCTTTTTCTTTCTACGTTTTTTCATATTCGAACCTGCAGAATCTTCTTCAATATCTTTTTCTTGCTTTGAGAGAACCGATCCAAGATTCTCTTGGTTTTGTGCATCTGATTCAAGATTACCTCGGCCTGTGGATTCTTTTTCTTCTTGATTTCGATTCTTTAATTCAATAATTTTTTTTTCATTTGATAATATAAAAACATCCCCCTTTCTCTTTCTATTGATATTTTGATTTTCACTAACATTTTCATTTCTATTCAAATTGAAAAGAAGTAATTTGATTGGTATGATCCACGGTTTAATTTTATATGTATTATAAAATAGGAAAATTTCTGGGAAGAACCAAAGTTTCAGATTCGATATAGGACGACTTAGTATTTCTTCATTCATTCCCATCCAATCAAAAAGGTTTTTTTTTTTCTTGGATGGCCGGATTTTTTTATTTTTATAGATTGTAAGATAAGAAAGACCCTTTTTTGTAATTTTGTCAATTAGTTCATAATTATTAACCTCAGCCTTAGCATTTTTATTACCATTGGTATCGATCCAGGACTCAATATCGACTTTTTTTCTAAGACAAAAATGGAAAATTTTCCAATCAAAATATTTTCTATCTGAAATTTTCTTCAGATTCATAATATCATCTTCCCCTAGAAAATTGTTGATAGGAATAAGACTTCCTGACATATTAAATAATATACCCTTATGTATATTGTAATCATAAGAAATCTTCTCTTTATTATTTATACCCAATGGTGATACATAAATATATGAATGCTTCTTATTTTCATAATTAATAGATTTATATGAGAAAAGATCATACCTATAGTGTTTTTGAAAGTTATATTTTTGATTCGGTAATGAATTTACTTCAAAATAATTTAAATTTACCTTTTTGTAATGAATTAATTGGTCTGTTTTTTCATCAGAATATCTTTTGTTTAAATCTTTATTCTGATCCATACGTTGTTGATTGATTTTAGTTCGCCATTTTGGGGGTACTAAACGATACCATCTAATTGGGGATAAATCATATTGATAATGAACTCTTAACCAGTTTTTCCATTGATTCTTTCCAGAATGAAAAATATTTTTATGTCGTAATTTAGAATGAAATATTTCTTGTTCTTCGAAAAAATTCTTTATTTCATTCTTAAGAAAAAGAGACGTTCCGTAATATTCAAGAACATATCTTAACTTATACAAGTTAATAAGTTGGTTTTGGTATAATTTGTAAAATACATATGCTTGTGACAAGGAGGATAAGTCAAAAATTCTTTTGAAATTCTTCTTACTAATACCAAAAGGAGATTTTTTTATAGTCGAAATAAAGCCAAGTGTATTTTTATTTGTTTTATTAATTTTTTCTTTATTTGTTTCATTATTGGAAATGTATTTATCAAGGATTTCTTTTGACAATTCAAAAAAAAGTTGTGTTTTGATCCTCGGAATATAAATGATAGATAGAACGATATCTATATATATCCTTTCAATTAAAAATATTATAAAAAAATATGATTTACGGATGAATCGAACATTTCTTCTTTTTAATTTCTGCGAAATATTTTTTATTGGTTGTACTAGTTTAACAGGAGAACTTTTTTTATTAGAACTAATGGTTGTTTTATTATTTAGTTCCGGAGTTAAAAATCCGTTCTTCTTATCCTTTGTAATTTTATCTATTTGATTCCTGATTGTGGTTGTTCTATCAGCCAGATCTTTCATTTTTTTTTCTGTCAATGAAAAATCTTTCAAATCCATAAATTGAATTTCAATGGACGCTTCGTGAATCATCCGATTACTCATTATCGAATCTTTTTCTTTTTTAGTTTCACTCAATTCAGATATTTCTCTTAATCCAAAGAATAGAAGGGGATTTGTTTTTAAAAGTTCTTTTATTATTCTTTTTATAAATAGAATTCTTTTGATGACCCATTTTTTTGTTTCTTTTGAGATGTTTAGAAAAAATTTTGTTCTTTCCTTTAAAAACTGTATAACTTGAAAAGACCCTTTTTGCAATTTTTTTATTTTTTTTTTGAGTTCTTTGAAAATGGGTTCAAAAAAGGAACGTCTTTTTCGGGGAGAACCAAAAGGAAGTTCAGTTTCCATTCCCCA